TTATCTTGTGACTTGAAATAAGCCCCTCCCTGTGAAGGAACAGAATCAAAATTTATTGTTTTATTTATATAATATATTTTTTATATTAATATATTTATATTATATATTTTTTATATTTCTATATTATCTATATAATATAGTATATAGATAAAACAATTATAAAATTATAATAAATATAGGAATTAAGAAGATTTAAACGGAAATATCGACAAATTCTTGAGGAGTCAAAAAAAGAAAGGAAAAAAAGTTAAGTCTTCTAATTTCATATCTATACGATTTTACTATCAGAATAGCATATATAGTAATGATTCAATGGGTCAGGTCCACTTCCTTTTTTGTTCATTAAAAATCTTTCCAATGGAATGGATTTTTTTGGAAATTGGAATATCTAGTTTGGTTATTCAAGAGGTAACTTAATCAATTAAGCAGTATTTATAATTTATAATAATTCAAATTTTTAAATAAATCCTTAACTTTATAACTATATAACTAGTAGACTCTAACTTAGTAGAAAAATACTCTATTATCCCGTCAGTTACTTGGTTTTTACAAATACAGAATACTAATATCTGTATTCTTCTTTCATTTCAAATATGAATATTGTGCTTGGAGGTTTAGGAAAAAATCAGAGCCCCTTATCGGATTTGAACCGATGACTTACGCCTTACCATGGCGTTACTCTACCACTGAGTTAAAAGGGCTTATTTACTGTTTGATGAATTCCTGAATAGATTGCTATATCGAAAAAATGTCTATATCCTATAGCTAGATATAGCTAGATAAAATCCATAATACATAGATAAATAATACATAGATAAACATAATACATAGATAATACACTAGTACATCCAGTAGACTCATAGTAGTTGATTGGTAGTTCATGTTGATGGTTCAGTTTTGAATAATAATAAATGGATTTACCGCGCAAGTCTAGGGTAAAGTGCAATAAATTGTTTGAAAATCGAACCTATTTTCTTTTCTTGAATGAAATTTTTCCCAACAGAATAAAGTTCACTTACATGTACACTTGCCAATTCAACTGAAACATCAATTTCAAGATATTTCGACGAATCATGTGATGAAGAGATTCTCCTTGGCCTTTTCCCTGAACAAAATGAAAAGGATTTTAAAAACTTTATTTTCCCCGGTCCCGGTTACTAAATTTATTGGTTCTAAATTTCCTGTTTTATTTAATAGGAGATTAAGAATATCTTATATTAAGAATATCTTATGTTAACACTGAATGAACTGAAAACTAAAAGAGAAAGAAATAAAACCAAATCCCACCCCTTTTTAGACTAATTATACGAATGACTCCACGCAAAAATCCTATCCTTTTTTTCATTTTTTATTTTAGACTAAAACTAAATATTATAAATTTAGATTATTTAGATTATATTTTTATTTTAGACTAAAACTAAATATTATAAATTTAGATTATTTATATAAATTTAGATTATTTAGATTATAAATATATACTAATTATAATAATATAATATATTTAATTTAGACTAAATACTATATCTATATAATATATCTATATAATATCTATATATATCATATAGATATAGTTAGTATAGTTAGTTAGCGATGGAATATAGAGCACTGGGTGGTGATTAGAATGAATCATTCCTCAGTGACGAATCACCCCAAAATTCTCTACACCTTAGTATTGACAATTTAAAAAAACTGATGATACTATGATCATAGTATGATGGCGGTTGGACAAGCAGGCCCCCATCGTCTAGTGGTTCAGGACATCTCTCTTTCAAGGAGGCAGCGGGGATTCGAATTCCCCTGGGGGTAGGATACTACGAAAGAAAGGTAATCATGGATTACCAATAAGTTTTAAAGCGATTCGTCCTGGGTCGATGCCCGAGCGGTTAATGGGGACGGACTGTAAATTCGTTGGCAATATGCCTACGCTGGTTCAAATCCAGCTCGGCCCAACAATTCGTCAATTTATCACGAGAGGTTATAACCCCCTTGCCCTTCCTAAATACTCGATACGGAGATAAAAAAGACTAAAAATCTTTGCTAGATCCCCTATTTCATTGGGATTGTAGTTCAATTGGTCAGAGCACCGCCCTGTCAAGGCGGAAGCTGCGGGTTCGAGCCCCGTCAGTCCCGGCGGATCCAATAAAAAAAAAATACATCAATCAATCCATCTATTACCTTCTATGACTATGAAAGGGAGCCGGGGGTAAAATATTTTTCCCAAACTAAAAAGGGTTCTTTAATTTCCCTTTCGTTCCCTTTTTGGCAGGATAAAGGGCGTATTAGTACAATTTTTGGTAGCATTATACTAAGTATTCCAAGTCTCTTTTTTCGATTATTCCAGATACCTGGAATAGACTAATATATATTATATATATATATTTTTTATTTGTAACTAATCGAAGTAGAGGGGTGGTCTGATGATACTTGATCAGATGGTTGTACATGAAAAAATGCAAGGTACGTTAGAGAAAAAAGAACGGAACCAAATAAAGGAATTTTAGATTGGGCCCCGAATCTAAATTGGGGTTCGGTACGGCTAAAAAACCCCTATGTTATACTCTTCCGTTTTGACGACGAATTTTTTTGGTAACTCGGGTAGTGTTATTCATGATATGGATCTTATTTCAAAACATTGAGAGGTAATTGATTCGAAAGGTTTATGATCTCTAGGGGATTAAATCCCGAGTTATTGTGAAGTAAAAAAAGATTATATTATGGAAGTAAATATTCTTGCATTTATTGCTACTGTGCTATTCATTCTAGTTCCTACGGCCTTTCTACTTATAATTTACGTAAAAACAGTCAGTGAAAAAAATTAATTGGAATTTAGCTTGACTTATTAAGTTTAAGTTCTTATCCAAAATAAATAAAAGGGATTCGAATTTTAGCGTCTTAAAAATAAAGGAAATAAGCTAATTCTGGTCGGGGTAGTATTCTAATAGATAGACCCTATGGTCTATCTATTAGAGTGTAGAATGTGTAAAAGTCTACTTTATAATCATAATATTTATTATTTATAATAAATAATGTCTAATTATAAATAATGTCTAATTGTATAATAAAATACAATTTACAATTTCAAAAATTCTAAAGCAAGTAGTAAGTGTGTAATATGGGACTCATCCGAGTGAAGGTTCTCTTATGTATAATATCTCGTTCGACAACCACGATGTCTGTGTAAATAACACTTTTCCTATTAATAGAATTCATAGCAATATGCATATATACTTAACCAAACGACTTATTAATTTAATTATTAATTAAATTAAAGAAGGAATAATCCCCTTAGTACTCCTACATAATTCTGTGGTAAGACCCCGTTGATTGAAATAGAATGATTCGCAATCATTTTTATTATTTTATTATAATGAATTTCCTTTTCTCAGTATTCCTTTCGAAATACAAAGATCAAAGATGGGAGTTGGTGAAATATCTGTTTGATTGAAAAAGTGTGATATAATGGATTACTCCATCGGAATCGAATGGAATTCAAAATATTTTTTCGTTTTAAATAGTGCAAAACGTGTTGCAGAACGATCTAGAAAACAATTGATACAGTTTGATTAATTAGTAATACTCCTAGAGTCCACTTCTTCCCCACACTATAAGTGAAAGGGAAAATGTAAAGACTACCATTAAAGCAGCCCAAGCGAGACTTACTATATCCATGTGAATTATGTCCCCTTATCTATATAAATAGGATCTCTCAAAATATGAAGGAATTGAATTGTTCTATTCCTCTATACTAAATAGTATAGTGGAATCCATGGTGCAGAGTCAAAAAAGGGATTCGGACCGAATAATATCGATATCCCAACTTACTAAATTAACTTCTACTAAATGAACTCATTTAATGACAAATTCCTGGACGATTTCGAAACATTAAAACATTTTAAAACATTAAATAAAAGGAAAGATGAATATAAAGCAAAATACGTAATAACATCTCTAGCAAATGTTACTAATGTAAAACATGTAGGAAAAATAAGGACTTTTTGGTTATTGATACTCAGATACTCATAAGTAAAAAGATAAATCAATATCGAATTGTGTATTTGATCGAATGCATAACCCTTTTCAACCATCTCTGTGAAAAAGTGGAGAGATAATATACTCTTGATTCGAGGTTACTGAAAAAAAATTCTTTCCAATTTCTTAATGGAGGCCAAGAGAATCACGAAGTTTTTATACGGTTAGAATATATTATATTGTTGAATCCTCGATTTTTTTACATTTACACTTTTTTTTGAAAACCGCTACTCGCCTGTTTCGAATCAAACAAGTATCAAGAACTCCCTTTTTCTGCTTCTATGAGAAAAAATTTGGTGAGTTCTATTAGCAGCACAAAAGTAGGGTTTCACACCTTTTGTTGATCAGGCGACACCCGGATTTGAACTGGGGAAAAAGGATTTGCAGTCCCCCGCCTTACCACTCGGCCATGCCGCCAAAACGATATAAAATTAGAGAAATATGAAATATATCCTGTATTACTGCACTTACTTTTCTTGTATTTATTCTATGTGTACACGCTGTGCGTTGGGGGTTACGTTTTTTTAATCCCTTTTTGCCTAAAAGAAACTTTTCGCTTTCCGTTGGATTTGATACCCCGCGTAGAGTATCTCAAAATAACCAACTTTTCCCACGTTCTAGTCTGTCTGTTTTCATTCGCAAAAGTCAAACAAATTTGAACCATTAACTTGTTGGAAATGCAGGAACGATTTGAGTTGAATCTCAAAGTTTTTTTTTTCTTTTCTTAATGACATAAAAACATATAAATTGATACATTACTATTGAGTTTAAAAACCCTTCTCAATTTAAATTATAGCAACAATTATGAGTATATGTAAACCCCAACTTTATTTCTTTATTTTAAATTTTTTATATTTTAATTCTAATATATGTTGATATGCTTATGTTGACTAGAAGAAATTCTCATAAAATTTTCATAGCTCAGAGTTGAATAAAAAATTTCTATTTTAGTACAAACCGGGTTGTTTAAA